TCATTCGCTTCTAGTTCCACTTTCTGTAAACGGGCCCGGGCTTTTTCAAGCTGCTCAATGGCCCCTCTACGTAATTCTTCCGAATTTCGAATAGTGCTCAAGATTCTCTGTTTTCGATTATCTAATAAATCATTTAATGAAAGTAGATTATCTTTCCATTAATTTCACAACTTTCATGATCTCTTCCCGAACCAAACATGAATCTTTCGATTCATTTGGCTCTCACGCTCAATTAGTAATTTATTAGATTTTTTTTGTTATGTATATTCCCATATATATTTTTTTTAATGTAATGAGCCTACCCTCTCTTTTCTGTTTGTATTAAAAGATATCGAAACTGATACAATCCTAATAAATATTAGGAGGATTCTTCCGACCAGACAGAAATCTATAATTGTCGGCAAAGTTTGTTTCTTTATTTATATTTTATTATATTCTATTATATTTTTTTTTCTTCAAATCCAAGAAATTCCTCTTTTTTATACATAGGTCGTCGATTCGACATTGGATAAAAAGGACAAGGTGTCCTTTTTTTTATAGTAAACGGTTCAAATCATTTTATCGATATGAGTGTTCTATATCAGATAAATTACCAACTACCCCTTTTTAAACCATTTCGTTTCGGTACGTCGGTACGAATGTAGTTGTAGAAAGAGTACCATGTTTTGTCTGGACTTCAAGCAGTTTAGCTTTAACCATGTTAATAGTCTCACATTATTGGTTGATAGAGAATAAAAGTCGATTTAATTTACCAATGAGTCACGAAATGCTATGGTTCTCCCATATGATTTCTTAATTAATTCAGAAGTAATTCGTCGAGATCGTGCACCTTTTTTTCTTATATTTATTATTTATGTTTATTCCTTTATTCCAAATATTCCAAAAATACTATAAAATACTATTCCTATCCTACATAATATATATATAATATATATAAAATACTATTACTATATATAATATATATAAAATATAATATATATAAATAAACTTTATATAAAATAAACTATAAATAAAATAAAAATAAAAAATATAATAAATAAAGTAATAAATATAAATAAAGTACATCCGGATGAATCCAACCTATTCTTGAAAAACACAACTCGCACACACTCCCTTTCCAAAAAAAATCAATACACCAATTACTACACTTAGATTTATTAGATTTGTTGCTAAAATATCGGTATTAAACCCGAAACTCCCGGCGAATGGCCAGTAGCCCAATAAAACGAAAGAATCGGTTACATTTTTCATATGCTCTCCTCTTAAAGATAAAACTAATAAAGAACAAAGTGCTTTTTCTATCATTTCGCTCGTCCCTTTCTTTTTTTATTTTTATCGATTTTATTATTATTATTAATTTAATTGAATTTCTCTTTTTTTAATGGAAATAGATTCAACCTAGTAATTGAATTTTTTTTAGGTTAGGTCTCGGGTCTCATTTTAATTGTGAAATATCTCGTTTGTTCAACCCTTTCCTAAATTCCTAAAATAAAAGAGTTTCCGTTGTACTAAGCTAAAGACGGGAAGGAAGAAAGCGAATGGATTTATTAATTCTTTATTCTGAAATCAGTCCTTCCTGGGGTATTGTATCAACAAATAAATAATTGTAGGAGTAAAGTGTTGATATAATTCGAAGAAAAAAGAAAAGAAGCAAACGGCAATTTCAAGTTTACATTTCTAGGATTAAACAAACGGATTCGCAAATAAAAGCGCTAATGCCACGACCAATCCGTAAATTGTTAAAGCTTCCATAAAAGCTAAACTAAGCAATAAAGTACCTCGTATTTTCCCCTCTGCTTCTGGTTGTCTCGCAATACCTTCTACAGCTTGGCCCGCAGCAGTACCTTGACCAACTCCTGGTCCAATAGAAGCAAGCCCCACGGCCAATCCAGCAGCAATAACGGAAGCAGCAGAAATCAGTGGATTCATGGTAAATTCCTCGCACAAAAAAAAAGAATGGTTAATGATACAATCAACCAATGAATTATTACTTATTTTATCATTAAGATCCATTCAGTCGAAGTAACTAACAATTACCAATTGAACAATTATGAATTGAAATGATAATATTACTGAATCATCAGAACTACTTCGATATCTTGTTTTTAGTTTCTACCCATAATGGAGTTTTTGTAAATCCCTATACATATGATTCTAGTTATTGCATTTCTTTCGAACCATTCTTTCATTTAATTCTTCCTTTTTTACTCTTATATATTTTTAAGTTCATCTTTTCACCCAATTCACAATCACAGACAAAAGAGAAGGACAATTTTTTTAAATATTAAAATCGATCTAAACTAAATACTAAATAGAGTAAACTGTAACCAAAATCTATATATGCAATAGATATTTATATCTATATCAATATATATCAAATATAATATATATCAATATACATATAAATATATAGATAAATACATATAAATATATAGATATGAATGTAGGGAAGGGACATAATAGAATACTATAATAGAATACTATATAACTAATAACTAGTAAATAACTAGTAAATATCTAATAATATCTAATATATTCCACATACATTAATATGTAATATTCCATATACATTTGTTTCTTACATAATGTAAAACAACTACATTACATTTTATATGTAATCGAATTCTAGAATCATTCCCCGAAACCCACGCAAAAAGTGGCTGGTTGGACTTATACACATTACATACATTTAGTGTGACTTCCCCCAATGTATCTTTTTTTTTTTACAATTCCGTAATATCGTCCATCCCCTACGACACGACTCTTTCTAGGTCATATATTCATACGTTTTTATATCTATTATGGATGTTACGTATGTTTGTTTTATGTATGTTAGTTATGTATTTCTCCAACCAAACAAATTATCTTGAACTATACATGAAGTGTGAGATAAACTAAAAAAAGACTATTTCGAAAAATAGTCAATGATGACCCCCCATGGATTCACCTATATAAGCCGCAGCTAGTGTTGCAAAAATAAGAGCTTGAATACCACTTGTAAATAATCCAAGAAACATGACAGGTATAGGAACTACTGAAGGGACTAAAGAAACAAGAACAACAACTACTAATTCATCAGCCAATATATTCCCGAAAAGTCGAAAACTAAGAGATAAAGGTTTTGTGAAATCTTCTAGAATGTTAATTGGTAAAAGGATTGGGGTTGGTTTAATGTATTTCTCGAAATAACCCAATCCTTTTTTTGTAAGACCCGCATAAAAATATGCCACTGACGTGAGTAAAGCTAAAGCAACAGTTGTATTTATATCATTCGTAGGCGCGGCTAACTCCCCATGAGGTAACTGTATGATTTTCCAAGGTAAAAGAGCACCTGACCAATTAGAAACAAAAATAAATAAGAACATAGTTCCAATAAAGGGAACCCAAGGACCATATTCTTCTCCAATCTGGGTTTTGCTCAAGTCTCGAATAAATTCAAGGACATATTCGAAGAAATTCTGACCATCGGTCGGAATGGTTTGTGGATTCCGAACAGCTATGATGGCTGACCCTAACAAGATAGCAATTACGACCCAAGAAGTGATGAGTACTTGGGCATGTATTTGTAAACCCCCTATTTGCCAATAGAAATGTTGGCCTACTTCTACACCCGATATATCATATAATCCCTTGAGTGCTTTAATGGAACATGGTATAACATTCATATTGTCCTCTGATAGAAATTGAACTTCAAAAAACAAATTATTTTGATTCAACCATTTCTTTCTCAACTCACCAACCAGAATTATTAATCATATTATTAATATTTAGGATACCAAAAAATCCCATAACATCATAATATCCTCATTTTTTTATCTCTTGTAAAAATGCAAAAAAAAATAGTAAATGATCTAATAAATCTATGGAGTTACCCAATCAATAATTAATTAATCTTATTATTCTTAATCTAATCATAATCAACGATTTCTTATATAGCTAGAACGACCCTCGCAAATAGCGGATACTAATTTATTAAGAATCAATCGAATTGAGGCTATAGCATCATCATTGGCAGGAATCGAAATATCCGCGAGATCCGGGTCACAATTTGTATCGATTAAACAAATCGTCGGAATTCCCAAAATGGCACATTCTCGGAGAGCCGTATATTCTTCTTGCTGATCAACGATAATCACAATATCAGGCAATCCCGTCATATATTTTATCCCACCAAGATATGTTTGCAAGGTAGATAACTTTCTTTTCAACATTGCTGCATCTCTTTTGGGAAGACGGTTGACCTTCCCCATTTTTTCTTCTGCTCTTAAGTCCCTGAACTTATAAAGTCTCGTTTCCGTAGTGGACCAATTCGTTAACATACCGCCAAGCCATTTTTTATTAACATAATGACACCGAGCCCTTATTGCAGCCGATGCTACTAAATCCGCTGCTTTTTTTTTAGTACCTACGATTAAAAAACTTTTTCCCTTACTTGCTGCATCAAAAACTAAATCACAAGCTTCCGATAAAAAACGAGCAGTTCTCGCGAGATTTGTAATATGAATACCTTTACGCTTTGCAGAGATGTAAGGGGCCATTCTAGGATTCCATTTTTTAGTACCATGGCCAAAATGGACTCCCGCTTGCATCATCTCTTCCAAATTGATGTTCCAATATCTTCTTGTCATTTTTTCCCACACTTCCTTTTTGTTTTTTCTTTTTTTTTTATTAACAAATAGACGAGGTACCTTGAAATAAATAATTCTTCCGATGGAACCTTCCACTGGGATTAATTATTGATACACGGCACAAACCATAAACCTTTTGAATTACTTATTTTTATTTTATTTATTACCAAATCGATTTTATTACCAAATCGATAATCAGACCAGTTAGAAAGTAATAGTTAAAGTAAAAAAAGAATCTGTTCTTAGGAATCATTAAATCACATAAATGATTGTTCTGATGTCTCATAGAAATTGTTTGTGATGTAAGAACAAAATAATTCTCCATGGTGTAACAAAATATCTCTCATTTCCAACTCGAATAAATTTTTTCTTTTGATTTCCAAATACATGTTCTTGTCTTGTCTTGAATGGTGTACAAATTTTTGGAATCCGGTACCAACGGGTATAATCCCCCCCAGAACAACGTTCTCTTTCAGGCCTTTCAACCAATCAATACGACCTCGTAGAGCAGCTTTTGCTAAAACTCGAGCGGTTTCTTGAAAACTTGCTTCGGATATGAAACTTTGAGTATTCAGAGACGCTCTTGTTATTCCCAATAAAATTGCCCGATAAGAGATCGATTCGTCCAAAGCACGCCCCGCTCGTTCCGCTCGTAACAATCCGATTAATTCTCCAGGTAAAAAAACATTAGACATTCCATCTTCTGAAACCAACACCTTTGATGTTACTTGACGTATAATAATCTCTATATGTCTATTATGGATCTGTACCCCCTGGGATCGATAAACCTTTTGGATCTTATTAACCAAGGAGATACGACTTTGGGCTATGGTTAGCTCAGCTCCAATCAAGAACCCCCAAGGGATCCCAATAATTCTTGGTATACGTTCGTTCCAACTTTCAACTCTCCTTTCGAGGTTCATCGATATTGAATCAATCGAACGCACTTCTAAGATTTGTTCTACTTTTGGAAGGCCCTGTGTTATATCACCAGATCTCGATTTTTCATATATAAATGTAACTAATGTATCTCCTTCATAAAGGATTTTTCCATAATGACCATGAACAGTTGCTCCTGGAGTGGCCAAATACGGCTTAGCTGATCTTATAACTAAGGAATCCAAATTAACAATTATAATTTGACCGGATCTTTTTACGTGTGGTTCGTATTTAAATAGACATACATTTTCACAAATAAATTGTCCAAGGCTAATCATTGTCGCTATCTTTTCACAATAATTGTGATAGGGAAAGCAACAATTCAAAAGGAATGGGTTCAAAATTATGTTACTGCGTAGGTTGGGATTATAAATCCCCCAGTTTTCATCTATTAAAGAATACTTAAGTACTCGAAATTGAAAAGTCTGTTTTAAATCGCCAAGTAGCAAATATTTCTTTAACAATATCTGATTATGAGTTATTAAATGGTAAGATGAATAAAAATTCGATATTTTAGGTACAAAAGCGCCTAAGGGTAGGGGACCCATAAAATCCCTAATTGGGGTTATAGGATTCGATTCGTTCCTTACATTGTTATATTTCGAACTATTATATTTCGAACTATTGAATGGACCCATTCGAGAACAATTGGATGATGACAAAATTATCAAAGATGGGCATTCCTTATTTCGATTCAACAACGTACCAATAGTTCCTTGGTGTTGGTTAAGTGATTGAATCTTAGCCTTGGAATAAAAAGGATTGATATTGTTGTGATCTAACCCATTATCCGGAATCCATTCCGAACTTGCCCTATCATACCTTTTTCCGGTATACGAAATAATGGACTTGACTAACTCAATTCTTATGAAATTGCGAATCAGATCATTTGCCCTTACCTCAACAAAGGAAGCATGAACCTCTTCTATGGAAGCATTTTGTTCTTGGTCCCAATTCAATACTAAGCAAGTCCGAACTAATTGAATATTTGTGTAATAAATTCCTCGAATTGACTTGCTATTTCCATAAAGGATATAATTGACAATTCCAAGTTGGAGATTATCCTTTTCCTGCAAGAGATCTTGAGGGAAAAGTGTTGCTAAATTTATCCCATCAGCTATTTCATATGTGACTACGGGTCGAACCGAAACAAAATACTTTTTCTTGGTAGGTGCGATCCGTTGAACATAGATCCAATTTTTTAATTTTTTTTTTGATTCCTTAGAATTTTTTTTTTCTGTTTCTCGTGGTATCAAAATGCCACTGTGCCTGGATATCTTATCTGTCTCCCCAGGAAAATGAATATCTCCAGAAAAGATTTTCAGTTCGATATATTTTTTTTTTCTCTCCACTCGGACTAATCCGCCTACTCGGCTTCTTGTATTTAAAGCGAGTTGTGTATCCACTCCAATGATACTATAGTTCTGGACCATTATGAATGAGGATCCCGGTAAAATATACACTTCTTCCAGAATGAAAAAAAAACGATCCACTTTCATTTGATATTTTGGACTAAATTCTTTTATTCCTCGATATTCAATCAAATCCTCTTTTTTTATGATTGAATCTACCTCTATGGTCCCATATTTAGTAATTCCTGAATTGCTTCTTCTGTATCGTGGATCATCAAAATAAGCAAGAATACTATTTCTACGTAAAATACCATTTATGGGTATTTCAATCGAAATACCAAAACAGGGTATTAGTTCTTTTTCTTGTTCTTGATCATTTTGTAATGGGAGGATGAATCTATTTCTTCGCTTTTTTGCCAAGAAATCCGAATTTTCTTGGCAAATAGAAGAATATATGAGATTACAATGATCATTGGATATGATTCGATCAGGTCTTGAATAGTCAAGAATTTCCCTATCTTTTTTACCATAAGTATCCAACAATTTATGTCTTACTTGATCATTAGTTATTGAGAGGTCAGGGATATTTCTTCCTTCAACAGAAAAAGAATAAACATTCATTTGATCTTGATCCTTGTGGAGCGAAAAAGACACTATACTGGATCCGCACGGAACCCCTGCTAATATCCATAAATGGCTTGTTTTTGGTAATAGATGAACATTACCATATGTATATTCAGGTGCATGATAGACATCAGTACTCCAGTGCATTTCTCCCTCTGATTCAGAATAAATATATTTTCGTACCCGCTCCTTAAAATGAAAAGTGGACGTTCCTGCACGAATCTCAGCAATCACTTGTTCTGATTCTACATATTGATCATTTTGAACTAAAATCAAACTTTTTGGCGGAATATTCACATTATGTATAATATCCTGACTCTCAATAGAGACATAGAAGTCTATAGAACATAGAAAAGCGGGATGCCCATGACGAGTTCGTATGGGATGAACCAAATCCTCATTGAATTTGATTTTTCCATTAGAAGGCGCTCGTACATGTTCGGCAGTACCACCTGTGAATACTCCACCAGTATGAAAAGTTCTTAATGTTAGTTGAGTCCCCGGTTCCCCAATTGATTGACCCGCAATAATACCGACGGCTTCTCCCAATTCGACCAGATTGCCATGAGTGGGACTCCGACCATAACATAATTGACAGATCCAAGAAGTACTCCTGCAAGTAAAGGGGGTTCGAATAAATATTGGTTGTGCTCGAAGGGTTATAAATCGATTAACCAGTCCAATCCCAATATCTTGATTTCGAGTGGCAATGCATCGTAGACCAATATATATATCGTCTGCTAATACACGACCAATTAGTGTTTGGACAAAAATTTTTTCCGTCATCCCTTTTTGAGGACTCACGGAAATACCTCGGATAGTACCACAATCTCTTCTACGTACAATAATGTGTTGAACAACTTCAACAAGTCTACGTGTAAGATATCCAGCATCTGATGTTCGTACAGCAGTATCCACAACTCCTTTGCGGGCTCCATAGCAGGAAATTATATATTCTGTCAAAGAAAGCCCCTCGCGTAAATTGCTTTGAATGGGTAAATCGATCATTTGTCCTTGGGGATCTGACATTAATCCTCGCATACCTACTAATTGGTGTATCTGAGATGCATTTCCCCTAGCTCCAGAAAAAGACATTAGATAGACTGGATTAGAAGGATCAGTCATCCGAAAATTAGGATTCATTTCCTGTCTCAAATATTCACTTGTAGAATACCATATCTCAATAGATTGACGTAATTTTTCTACTGCGTGTACATTCCCATAATGATGGTGTTTCTCCAAAATCAAACTCTGTTGTTCAGCGTCTTGAACTAACCATCCCTTAGAAGGTATTGTTAAAAGATCATCAATTCCTAATGAAATAGACGTAGCAGTGGCTTGATGGAAACCCAAAGTCTTTACTTGATCCAGGATATGTGATGTATATCCCATTCCGAAATGATCTATTAATCGGCTAATAAGCCGTTTCATAGCAGTTCCATTTATCACTTTATTGTGAAAGACCAGATCCGCCCGTTCTGCCATAAGTACCTCTATATTCTGCTGAGTAGGATTCGACAATGGGCCTGAGTCAGTGATTCGAAAACTCCATTTTTTTCCTCAATCTCAATCTTGATTCACGCGGAAATTCAGAAACTGTGATACTTGTGAAATTGGAAAGACCCGAATTCCGACGGGGAAGAGCATTGCCTAATCTAATTTCTTAGCTTAGATAGTGTATGAATAGGTCCGACAAAACCCTTGTATAGCTTCTTCTATTTCTCGATAAAAAGAAATATGACCCAGAGTGGTTCGAATGTATATACAACGGATTTCCTTTTTTACACTTCCTACTATTATATAGTGCACATAAACCTCATGATAAGTACCTAAAGATTCATATTGAACTTCTATGGGAATTTCTTTTGACCCAATGATACGTTGATCTAGTCTCCATCGGAGCCACAAAGGACTATCTAAACTGATTCGTTTATGCCGATAAGCTCCAATTGCATCATAGGAACTACAAAAATACGGTTCTTTCTCTTTTGTACATCTATAGTTAGTATTGTCAACTCTTTGATTTTGATAGTTTCCGCAATTATATGGATTATTATACCTATTTGCACAAATACCTCGACGATTTCCGATTGTTAATACATAGAGTCCGATAAGCATATCTTGGGTTGGTACGGAAATAGGATCCCCGATAGCTGGGGACAAGAGATTCATATGAGAAAACATAAGTAAACGGGCTTCCGCTTGAGCTTCCAAAGATAAAGGTACATGAACAGCCATTTGATCCCCATCAAAGTCTGCATTGAAGCCCTTACAAACTAATGGGTGTAAACAAATAGCGCGCCCCTCCACTAAAATAGGTTGGAAGGCCTGTATGCCTAATCTATGCAGGGTAGGTGCTCTATTCAACAATACAGGATGCCCATGCATAACTTCTTGAAGTATTTCCCATACAATCGGTTCTTTTTCACGAATTTTACTTTTAGCAATCCCTATGTT